AAGTTTCCTTTTCACCTTTATTTATCGAATAGAAAAGTTTATCGGGAATTGTTTAATTTTAAAAAATTTTTAAATCCTCAAAAAAAAAACACACAAATTAATCAATATTTGTGATGCGCCCTTTTTATTCTGGTTCTTGCTTTAGATCCAAGGGTTTTTTACCCAACTATATATATATAAATATACTATTTATAGGTAATGTAAAACGTATAACGGTAAAGATAATAAAAATTACTAGTCTTAGAATCGAGTTGGGCGAAATAAAGATTTCATAATCTAATAGCTTTTTTGGTATTCTAAATATTTTTTAGATGGATAAACTCCATTGCTGAGTCTAACGAGTTCCATTTTCATTTAAAAGCGTTATCAAAAAAAAAAAAGAAAAAACTCAAAATGATTTTTCCAATTTATTCTTCGTATAGTGAAAGCAATTTTAAGTGTCATTTGTAAATTCAATTCTATGCCAAAGTTCTTATTTTTTTAATATTAGATAGATTAGTTTATTCAAGAGTTTTTCAATAAATCTGTTGATTCAAAATCATGAGATGTGTAGATGTCACAATAAGCCGTTTCTTTTTTTTTTAGACCGCCCTTACTTTCTTTAATGTAATAGTTGATAGTTGATGAATTCAAAACTTTCAATTGAACTTATTATTAAAATATAAAAAATATAAATTTTAACTATACTTTACTTTTTTTTTGTCAAACCTCTCAAAACAAAGTATAATCTTAGGTAAGTACTTTATTTTATAAACATATGCATAAAAAGAACATATTCCATTTAGTTCCTTCATGCCTACTTTAACTAGTTATTTCGGTTTTTTACTAGCGGCTTTAACTCTAACTTCCGTTCTATTTATAGGTCTCAACAAGATACGACTTATTTGAAATTAAGTGAATGAACAATTCACAAAATCTTTCCGTCGGATTCTTTTATAACTTATAACTGGCAATTGACTTTTTTTGGTTAGTGGGATTCCTGGGCAATTCTAATTAATATTTAGGGATAGATATTACTTTTATTATTATTTTTTTTTTTTTTCAAATGAATTGAAATGATTGAAGTTTTTCTATTTGGAATCGTTTTAGGTCTAATTCCTATTACTTTGGCGGGATTATTTGTAACTGCATATTTACAATACAGACGTGGTGATCAGTTGGACTTTTGATTAATTTTTTTTTATTAACCTCCCGTGGATTCGAGAAAATGGGTCAATTTTATATTCCTGTTTATTTTTTTCAGTCTAATTATAATTTATGAATTCAAACAAGAATGGAATCACGCTCTGTAGGATTTGAACCTACGACATCGGGTTTTGGAGACCCACGTTCTACCGAACTGAACTAAGAGCGCTTTCTTATCATAATAGATTTTTTTGTAACCTAAAACTCTATCTACGCCCTGTATGCATATGATATCAATTATATCGAGTGTCATAAAAAACGAGAGATTCCATATGTCCAATTTCAATAAATTCCTCCTTACTTCTTAGAGTAAAAGTAATTAGGTAGGGATGACAGGATTCGAACCCGTGACATTTTGTACCCAAAACAAACGCGCTACCAAGCTGCGCTACATCCCTTTCAATTCAATTGGTTCCAATAGTCTAATTCTAAAGAATCCTTGTCTTGTTTTCCATAGCCTTATTTTTTTACCATAAAATTACAGGATTTATCTTGCCAGTCCATGTCTTGTTTTTTGCTATTTTTTTTTTTACTTAGTGCATTTTGTTTAAAAACCCAAGTGATCCTTGACTATCTATATATACATCTGCTCATAGATTAAATCTGTATTATCTTTTAAAAAAATTAAATTAAACAAGGAGGGTTTTCAATGCGAGATCTAAAAACATATCTTTCCGTAGCACCGGTACTAAGTACTCTATGGTTTGGGTCTTTAGCTGGTCTATTAATAGAAATCAATCGCTTTTTCCCCGATGCGTTGACATTTCCTTTTTTTTCATTCTAGTTATTAAAACGCTAACGGGGTAATGAAGATTAGAGAAAGAAGTCATTTTCTGTGACTAATACCCCCTTCTTTTTTTCCTTCGAGTCTGAACTCAGGTTGTGGTGAAGTTGAATCTACTTTTCTTCTTTAATTGCTCCTTTGATTTTAAAATCAAAGGGCAATTAAAAGGGGGGATACAAATAACAAGGTGGGTTTAGCATAAGAATATTAGACACGATACTTTAAAAAAAGACTGTGAGTAGAAATATAGTTAGAAAATTTTTGAGTTTGATTACATACTATCTATTTCTTAATTTATATACTCTTTATTATTATTGCAATGAACTCGTTTTAATTGTATTTTGAGTTAGCAACATCTATAGTTTTTATTTTTCACTTCGGGTTGAAAAAAATTGTTTGAATTTTAAATCCCAAAAATAAAAAGGAGGCTCATGGCTAAGGAGAAAGATGTCCGAGTAAAAGTTATTTTAGAATGTAATAGTTGTGTTCGAAAGAGTGTTAATAAGGAATCCAGGGGCGTTTCCAGATATATTAGTCAAAAGAATCGACACAATACACCTAATCGGTTAGAATTTAGAAAATTCTGTCCCTATTGTTACAAACATACAATTCATGGAGAGATAAAGAAATAAAAAAGATCGAACCGAATGTCTGGCTATCCTCTTTTTAATTCAATGAAGGGGACAAAACTTTTTTCATTATAATTATATATTATTTACTATTTTTTTTTTTTATTATTATATATTATAATTATATATAATATTATAAAAATAAAGATAAATAAACAAACCTAATCCTATTTCGGCTGGACCTAAAAAATTTTTCAATACGAAGTAGGATTTTTGGTATAAGGCAAAAATTAAACAAACTATGGATAAATCCAAGCGACCCTTTATTAAATCTAAGCAGTCTTTTCGTAGGCGTTTGCCCCCAATCCAACCGGGGGATCGAATTGATTATAGAAACATGAGTTTAATTAGTCGATTTATTAGTGAACAAGGAAAAATTTTATCTAGGCGAGTAAATAGATTAACCTTGAAACAACAACGATTAATTACTATTGCTATAAAACAAGCTCGTATTTTATCGTTGTTACCTTTTCTTAATAATGAGAAACAATTTGAATCGACTACTAGAACTTCTAGTTTTAGAACCAAAAAGAAATAAAAAATGAAAGTAATAAAATAATATGCTTTTTCTTTATTAAATTGATAAAAATGGAATTGAATCAAAAAAGGAATATGAACTCAAATATGGATTGCGGCTTTGTTATAAATTATAAAAAAACCGCTACTCCTGATTTTTTATCGTAACGTAAAAAAAAAAGTCGGAAAAATATTTTAATTTTGAATGGATTTGTTGATTTTTATTTATCGTATTTTATCAGACTATATACTCCCGGAGAATAAACTCCGGGGAATTTCATTTAAACATTTTCGGGGCATTCTTTCCAATCTTCTTTTTTTTTGATTTCATTTGAAATCATATAAAGACAATTTCTATTTAATATAGCTATTTGTGCAAGTAATTTACGATTAAGAAGCAACTGTCTATTGGACAGATCCTTTATAAATTTGCTATAATTATAGCATACCCCGTTTTCGCGAATTACTGCGTTTATCCGAGTGATCCATAAACGCCGAAAATCTCTCTTTTGCCTACCTCTATCCCTATGAGACGAAAATAAAGCTCTTATTGTCTGTTGAGCAATGGTTCGAGTAAGTTTTGAATGAGCCCCTCGAAAGTTTGATACAAAGAAACGCGTTTTTGTTCTACGTCTCCGAGCTATATATCCTCGTGTAACTCTAGTCATTGAATAAATGAAACTTTGATTAATAACTAATTGATTTTTTGTTTCATTGAGTTATTCTTTTCGACCCTCCTGGACTATTAATAACAAAACGGATTGTTCCAATGTATAAAAAAAAATCCCAATGGCTTTTGCTGCTATAACCTTCCCGACCACCTTTTTTTCGACATTTCGTCTTGAAACAAGACAAAAACTAAAAATTTTTATTAATGTATCAAAGAAAAGTCAATAAATATATATTTTAAATTCTATTTTTATCTAGATAAATAAAAAGGAATATAGTGGGTTCCTTCGTTTCTATGGTTCCTTCTTAAACGGTCAGGTCCTCTCTATACACCGGAGCTCCTTTACTTTAACTTCATTTCTATCTATTGATAACTTGTACAGTTCAAACTTTTTTTGGCTCTACCCATGAATTATCCAGTAATGGGTCTTTCACAATTAGATTCACCTATACAGTAACGGTATTTCATTTTGAAAGTTAGCTGGATAGCTGACCCTAATAGTCCGTTCTTACACTTACAAATAAAGGGAACATTTTTTTTTTTTTTCTCTTAATAAAGGGATTCCCCGCTAAATGGATAACGTTAACGCTACCAAAGGGAAATTTTTTTGGCTTTACACTAATATAAACCACAAATTTCATACACAATAGATGAATAGATCTTTTTTTTTAGAGAGTCACTTGAGTTTTTCCATTTTATCCTATTCATCCATATGGATCATTGAGACTGGAAAAATTTTTGATTTTCGTTTGCTTTTGTTCCAGGTCATAATCTGAACGAGTCACACATACACCCTAGTACATATTCCTCGGCGCTGAGGACATCCCCGAAGAGCGGGGGATTTCGTGACATTTCTGATTGGCTGTCTTGTGTTTCTAATAAGTTGTTTAATAGTTGGCATGTTGAATTATATACATAATGAGCTGGTTTAGATCAATCCTAACCGAATGCATTTCTAGTTAATAGAATCTTAAGATAAACCCAGTGATAAGATAAAATGAATTATTTTTTAAAGTCAAATTTGTAATGTAGCGTATCAATAATTCCATACTCTTTGGCTTCTTCTGATGACATAAATAAATCCCTAGCTAGATCTTTTTCTATAACCGATATGGGTTTTTGTGTTCTTTTTGCATAAATCTTTACGAGTTCTTCGCGCAAGCGCAACATTTCCCCCACCGCGTCGGAAAAGTCTTCCACTGAACGATTTTGCTCCTTTTTCTTCTTTGGGTCTTTTTCTTTTTTTTTCTTATCAGTATCAGAATCAGAATCAGAATCAGAATCAGTTGTATAAAAAGCCCTAGCAGGTGAATGAATCTTTATCCTACAATTAGGGGATGCTGTACGTTTGCCCATTTCTCCTCCCAGCAGTATAAGCGCTCCCATTGAAGCAGCTACCCCGATACCTACTGTACGTACCGCAGGTGCCACCACTTGCATGGTGTCGTATATCGGTAGAGCATCTCTTGTCTTGCCGCCTGCAGAATTAATAAATAAAGTAAAATCTTTGTACTCATCCTCGTTACTGAGACATAGTAGAAGACCTGTAATTTCACACGTGACTTTGGGTTTAATTTCCTCGAAAATAAGAAGTATCCTTTTTTCATAAAGAAAGTTCTGTATTTCCGTCCAAGATGAGTTCGTTTCTCCGTCAGGGTCCATAAAAGAAAACAGACCTTTTGGTATACCTAGAGGCATAAGCTTTATGTAATTAAAAAAAAAATATCAAATTATTATGGTTCCTAGTAGAAATAATAGAATTCTTAGTAATACTAGAATTCTTCTCTGCATAATCTCAACCTTGATATCAATTGTTCATGTACACCTAATAAAGAATTATAATATATTATATTATTATAATTATAATATAATATATAATTAAAATCAAGAATTTTAGTATTTGGATAATCTCAACCTTCATATAACATGTTATGTTATGCTTAGATTTTAAATATATATTTTTTTTTTTATTTTTTTATGTTATCTGTATTTTTTAGAGTTTTTTTATATTATATATATTTTTTATATTTTTATACGTTATATCTATCTTTTTTTTATACATATATAGATCATAAAAGTTTAGTTTAAAATGAAGACAGAATAGAATAACTAAGGGAAATTTATTAGGAATAAAACCTTGCAATAATCATCAAGTAACAAAGTATTTACGGATACAAGATGATATCAACTTCCCATTGCGTATTGATACTTATCGGATATAGAATAGATTTGTTTCTCTTTGTTCCTACAAACATAATTGTTCTATTATTACCACCAAAATAGAACAAATATGAACCCTTGTTCCGAGATAATCCATTGAACAAAAGGGGTACATTGCATAATCACAGTGTTTTCTAATGCAATAAAGTTACATAGTGTCATTTTTCTTTGAGTATAAGGGGTATTTCCATGGGTTTGCCTTGGTATCGTGTTCATACTGTCGTATTGAATGATCCCGGCCGGTTGATTTCTGTCCATATAATGCATACAGCTCTGGTTGCCGGTTGGGCTGGTTCGATGGCTCTATATGAATTAGCCGTTTTTGATCCCTCTGATCCCGTTCTTGATCCAATGTGGAGACAGGGTATGTTCGTTATACCTTTCATGACTCGTTTAGGAATAACCAATTCATGGGGCGGTTGGAGTATTACAGGAGGGACTATAACGGATCCGGGTATTTGGAGTTATGAAGGTGTGGCCGGAGCACATATTGTGTTTTCTGGTTTGTGCTTTTTAGCAGCTATTTGGCATTGGGTGTATTGGGATCTAGAAATATTTTCTGATGAACGTACAGGAAAACCTTCTTTGGATTTGCCTAAGATTTTTGGAATTCATTTATTTCTTTCCGGAGTGGCTTGTTTTGGTTTTGGCGCATTTCATGTAACAGGCTTGTATGGTCCCGGAATCTGGGTATCCGACCCTTATGGACTAACTGGTAAAGTACAGCCTATAAGTCCGGCATGGGGTGTCGAAGGTTTTGATCCTTTTGTTCCAGGAGGAATAGCCTCTCATCATATTGCAGCAGGGACATTAGGCATATTAGCAGGTTTATTCCATCTTAGTGTCCGTCCGCCTCAACGTCTATACAAAGGATTACGTATGGGCAATATTGAAACTGTTCTTTCTAGTAGTATTGCTGCTGTCTTTTTTGCAGCTTTTGTTGTTGCTGGAACAATGTGGTATGGTTCAGCAACTACTCCGATCGAATTATTTGGTCCCACTCGTTATCAATGGGATCAGGGATACTTTCAGCAAGAAATATACCGAAGAGTAAGTGCTGGGCTATCTGAAAATCAAAGTTTATCTGAAGCTTGGGCAAAAATTCCTGAGAAATTAGTTTTTTATGATTACATCGGTAATAATCCGGCAAAAGGAGGATTATTTAGAGCAGGCTCCATGGACAATGGCGATGGAATAGCTGTTGGATGGTTAGGACACCCCATTTTTAGAGATAAAGACGGACGTGAACTTTTTGTACGCCGTATGCCTACATTTTTTGAAACATTTCCAGTTGTTTTGATAGATGGGAACGGAATTGTTAGAGCTGACGTTCCTTTTCGAAGAGCGGAATCTAAGTATAGCGTTGAACAAGTAGGTGTAACTGTTGAGTTTTATGGTGGTGAACTCAACGGAGTCAGTTATAGCGATCCCGCTACTGTCAAAAAATATGCTAGACGTGCTCAATTGGGTGAAATTTTCGAATTAGATCGCGCTACTTTGAAATCTGATGGTGTTTTTCGGAGTAGTCCAAGGGGTTGGTTTACTTTTGGACATGCTTCTTTTGCCTTACTCTTCTTCTTTGGACACATTTGGCATGGGGCTAGAACTTTGTTCAGAGATGTTTTTGCCGGTATTGACCCCGATTTGGATGCTCAGGTGGAATTTGGAGCATTCCAAAAACTTGGGGATCCCACTACAAGAAGACAAGGAGTCTAATAGAGGATTTTTCCTCTATTTTTGATATAGGATACTAAAAAATCTTGATTGAAATCGCCGCCCTTTTTTGTTTTGACTTTTTATCATTATCGAGAAAATAATCTCGAGTAAACAGGTATGGAAGCTATAATTGTAAACCACAATCAAATTTATGGAAGCATTGGTTTATACATTTTTATTAGTCTCGACTCTAGGAATCATTTTTTTCGCTATCTTTTTTCGGGAACCTCCTAAAGTTCCAACTAAAAAGGTGAAATAATTTTTCATTAGCTTAATTGAAGTAATGAGCCTTCTGATATTTGATATTAGAAGGCTCATTACTTCAACTAGTCCCCGTGTTCCTCGAAAGGATCTCTTAATTGTTGAGAGGGTTGCCCAAAAGCGGTATATAAGGCATACCCAGTAAAACTTACAAGTAAACCAGATATAAAGATGGCGACTAGGGTTGCTGTTTCCATTATTATATAATTTTAAGACCCCAATGGATCTATGATAAAATCATTATAATATAGAATGGTATAGAAAGTCAACTATTATATAATTTTAAGACCCCAATGGATCTATGATAAAATCATTTTATCATAGAATGGTATACAAAGTCAACAGATCTCAAAAAAAAAAATAAGATTTATGGCTACACAAACCGTTGAGGGTAGTTCTAGATCTCGTCCAAAACCAACTACCGTAGGGGTTTTATTGAAACCGTTGAATTCGGAATATGGTAAAGTAGCTCCTGGATGGGGAACTACTCCTTTGATGGGAGTTGCAATGGCTTTATTTGCAATATTCCTATGTATTATTTTGGAAATTTATAACTCTTCCGTTTTATTGGATGGAATTTCAATGAATTAAATCCACTCAATAAAAAGTGGACTAGGACTACACTTTGTATTTTTAACGCCCTTTTTTGGTAGTTCAATCGCGGAATTTCTTTCTTTCTGTATTTCCGTAATATGAGTGTGTGACTTGTTATAGTTGATCCTATTGATAGTACAGAGAAGGGGTCTGTCATCTTATCTTGATAGAGATGGTTCTCATTCGTCGGATATATTTTTTTGTATCTGAAACACGGAATATCTAAAATAGATGAAGAAATCTTTGAACTATGATTCATATTTTTTTAATATTCAGACCTCGCGATCGGATTCAATAAAATTTTTGCTTTTGAAAAAAATAGAAATATTTTTATTCTTTATCTTTAATAAAATGAAAAAATAAAGAATAAATAGACAATTTCTTTTTTTTTTACCTCTTCTATTGATTGAATAAGTGATGATCCAATGGTTCTTACTCAAGGAATCCTTGGTATTAGCTTTTAGGTTTTTCCGAGTCATCGTGGTTATAGTATGAATCTGGGGTTTCAATCAATTCATAGGGTCTTAACAAGAAAAATGCCTATCACTGATAAAAAAGCCACATAAAAATAAAAACAAAGATCAAAAATAGGAAATAGAGAATATTCAAGAGGCCGGTAGTAACAATTAACAGAAAGATGGATGAGCCGACTTGATATATTGGCATTATCACCCCAAAAACAAAAACTTTACTTTCGGATTTTTATTCCTTCACATCTTCCGAAAAGAAAAAAAAAAGACATTAAGAAGCTTTAACCTTTATTTGGGTGTGTTTGCTTGAGCCGTACGAGATTAAATTCTCATATACAGTTCTTAGAGGGGGGCGCTTTACCTATCTCAATAAAGTCTATGATTGGTTCGAAGAACGCCTCGAGATTCAGGCGATTGCGGATGATATAACTAGTAAATATGTTCCTCCGCATGTAAACATTTTTTATTGTCTAGGAGGAATTACGCTTACTTGTTTTTTAGTACAAGTAGCTACGGGGTTTGCTATGACTTTTTACTATCGCCCAACTGTTACGGAGGCTTTCGCTTCTGTTCAATATATAATGACGGAAGCTAATTTTGGTTGGTTAATACGATCAGTTCATCGGTGGTCGGCAAGTATGATGGTTCTAATGATGATTCTACATGTATTTCGTGTGTATCTTACCGGTGGCTTTAAAAAACCTCGCGAATTGACTTGGGTTACAGGCGTGGTTCTGGCTGTATTGACCGCATCCTTTGGTGTAACTGGTTATTCCTTACCTCGGGACCAAATTGGTTATTGGGCCGTCAAAATTGTAACAGGTGTACCTGACGCTATTCCTGTAGTAGGATCGCCTTTGGTAGAGTTATTACGTGGAAGTGCTAGTGTGGGACAATCCACTTTGACCCGTTTTTATAGTTTACATACTTTTGTATTGCCTCTTCTTACTGCCGT